TTATTGACTTCATGAATCCACTTTGTTATTGAACATTGATTTTCGCTTTGTTACTACACAACAAATTGTTACTATGTCAAAAAAATTGCAAAACATTTTATTTTATTAGAATTATGAATCCTACTCCTTCTAATCCTGTGGTTTCTACATTTCAAGAAAAAAACATAGGGCATATCGTTCAAATTATTGGCCCAGTACTCGATGTCGTTTTTGCTCCGGGGGAATTGCCTAATATTTATAACGCTTTGATAGTGAAGGATCGAGATACTAATGGTCAGGATGTTTATGTGACTTGTGAAGTACAACAATTATTAGGAAATAATCGAGTTAGAGCTGTATCTATGAGTGCTACAGATGGTCTAACGAGAGGAATGGAAGTGATTGATACAGAAGCTCCTCTCAGTGTTCCAGTTGGTGGAGCTACTCTCGGACGAATTTTCAATGTTCTTGGAGAGCCTATTGATAATTTAGGCCCGGTAGATACTAGTACAACACTTCCTATTCATAGATCTGCACCTGCTTTTATAGAATTAGATACAAAATTATCTATCTTTGAAACCGGTATTAAAGTGGTGGATCTTTTAGCTCCTTATCGCCGTGGAGGAAAAATTGGATTATTTGGGGGAGCTGGAGTAGGTAAAACAGTACTTATTATGGAATTGATCAACAATATTGCTAAAGCTCATGGGGGCGTATCCGTATTTGGTGGAGTAGGGGAACGTACTCGTGAAGGAAATGATCTCTATATGGAAATGAAACAATCCGGGGTGATTAATGAAAAAAAGATTTCAGAATCTAAAGTAGCTCTAGTCTATGGTCAAATGAATGAACCGCCGGGAGCTCGTATGAGAGTTGGTTTAACTGCCCTAACTATGGCAGAATATTTCCGGGATGTTAATAAACAAGATGTGCTTCTATTCATTGACAATATTTTTCGTTTCGTCCAAGCAGGATCAGAAGTATCCGCTTTATTAGGGAGAATGCCTTCCGCAGTGGGTTATCAACCTACTCTGAGTACAGAAATGGGTTCTTTGCAAGAAAGAATTACTTCTACTAAAAAGGGGGCTATAACTTCAATCCAAGCAGTTTACGTACCTGCGGATGATTTGACCGACCCCGCTCCTGCTACAACATTTGCACATTTAGATGCTACTACCGTACTATCAAGACCATTAGCTGCCAAAGGGATTTATCCAGCAGTAAGCCCTTTAGATTCAACATCCACTATGTTACAACCTAATATTGTTGGCAAAGAACATTATGAAACTGCGCAAAGAGTTAAGCAAACTTCACAACGTTACAAGGAACTTCAAGATATTATAGCGGTTCTTGGATTAGATGAATTATCGGAAGAGGATCGTTTAACTGTAGCAAGAGCACGAAAGATTGAGCGTTTCTTATCACAGCCCTTCTTCGTGGCAGAAATATTTACTGGTTCTCCAGGAAAATATGTTGATCTTGCAGAAACTATTAGGGGATTTCAACTGATTCTTTCCGGAGAATTAGATCGTTTGCCCGAACAAGCTTTTTATTTGGTGGGTAACATCGATGAAGCTACCGCGAAAGCTATTAATTTAGAAGCAGAGAGTAATTTGAAGAAATGACCTTAAATCTTTGTGTGCTGACTCCTAATCGAATTATTTTGGATTCCGAAGTGAAAGAAATTATTTTATCTACTAATAGTGGCCAGATTGGTGTATTACCAAACCATGCCCCTATTGCCACAGCTGTTGATATAGGTCTTTTGAGAATACGCCTCAACGACCAATGGTTAACAGTGGCTCTAATGGGTGGTTTTGCTAGAATAGGGAATAATGAAATCACCATTTTAGGAAATGATGCAGAGATTTGTACTGACATTGATCCGCAAGAAGCGCAAAAAGCTCTTGAAATAGCTGAAGCTAACTTGAGTCAAGCTGAGGGTAAGAGACAAGTGATTGAAGCGAATCTAGCTCTCAGACGAGCTAGAACACGAGTCGAGGCTGTCAATGTGATTCCTTACTAGTTAATACATCCAAATAATTCAAATCATTTTTTTTGAAGTTCTTTATTTATACACTTTTTGATTCTTCTAATTGAAGGCAATCCCCTTGAATACAAGGAAAAAAGACGATGAATCGAAAATTGCGTAGATATAATTGGATTGACTTTGCTATCTAATAAGTTCTACCTACTATTGGATTTGAACCAATGACTCCTGCCGTATGAAAGCAATACTCTAAACCACTGAGTTAAGTAGGTCATTCGAAACCCTAAAGAAAAATTGATCATGTCTATAATTATAGATAGAATTCTCTTTCTAAGCAATGTCAGTTTCTTAACAATAAACAAACAGATCAGAGATTTTTCATGTGGAATTAGGGAATATCTATCTTGACAATATATTTTTCATATGTTAAAATATTTCTGACAAGGGCTATAGCTCAGTTGGTAGAGCACCTCGTTTACACGTGCGCCAATGCTTTTCAAAGAAGCTTATTATGCAATGAACATGATGAATCTTATTGGAAAATCAATGTCTTACTCCATATATTCGAAAAAATAGGAGAACAATAGCATGACAAATAGTTGGTTCGGTCTGATTCTGGTGTATGATACTAAATCCGATAGAACCGTCATTGATTTGCTAGTTGATAAGGTTAATACCCAGTCTATTCAATGCTAGGCATAATGAGTATAAAGGACTCAAAAAACCTCTTTTCGTCCTATGAACTTCAGGGTGTATGAAGTCTCATATTCGACTCTTACAGCGGAATGATAGAGACTCCATTTCACCTAGGTTGATCTAAGCTGAAGGCAGACCTAAGTCAAACTAACTCTTCTTTGAAACACTTTGGTATTGTTCCTAGAATCATAATAGCAATAATGAATCATAGTACATGGAACCATCTTTTGATCTTCATCTTTCCTGTAAAGAAAAAATATGGTGGACTCACTGATCTTTTCATCAGTTGATGAAAGAGCCCAATGCAAAAAAATGCATGTTGGGTCTTTGAAACAGTTTGAATCATTTTGATAATAATTCAGTTCGATCTGTTTTACCGAGAAGGTCTACGGTTCGAACCCGTATAGCCCTAATCTATCCCATTTGTCGATGTTTTGATAAAGATTTTCTTTTCAGTAGAACTTTGATTTTCTCATGAGTACTTACTTGTTTTTTATAGACTGAGCAGCTTTTTTTTTCATCAAAATAAAAATGAAAGCGTTAATCCATGTTCATTCATGGAAATATATGGGTACAAGAAAATAAAAACAATCAATCATTTCAATGGATCTAATCAGTTCAGTATGCGTAAAATCTAGGACAAGAGAAAGAAAATATCATCTTCAAATATATTCGATATATTTTGACATATTCTATAATTGGTAATTCTATCAAATTATATAGAAGCAAAGAGTCTTTTCTTTTATGTAATTTGAAGCAAAATCATACTGCGAATAGAATATGCTAGAGATCTCTAAACATTTTCTTTTCCTATGTATTTTTCTTTCCCTTATTTAGGTATTTAGGATTAGAAAAGAAAAGAATTTTCCCAGTTTTTAGGATTATTATTTTCTATTTTTCATCACAATATTGGAATTGCAATTTATTCATATATCATTGCTATAGTCATCTATCATTACTATAGTATTCTTTTGATAATACATTATGTAAATACATCGACTTTCTAAGATAAAGAAAGAATATACCTTTATAAAGATATAGAAATAGAGTCTTATCTTTCATAATTCTAAAAGATAGTTAAGATCAAAATAGTATTACCTTGTTTTGATAAAGAATAGAGAAAAGAAAGTGAGACAAAGTGAAGTAACAAAATTTTGTCTGTCTCAGAAAGTCTTATGTTTCCCAGATATTTAAATAAAATGGAAATTCAAAAGGAAATCGGGATTATATTAAATAAATCATTAAACAAGACATGCCGCACAGCAAACAAACTCATTCATTTGATCCAAATCGATTCTGAATGTCACTTAGGAAAAGAACTTCTGGATCAGCAAGTTCGAATCAAATCAAATAATTTAGCATATTCCAAATTATATAGAAAGGAGTACGTTTATGTTTCTGCTTCATGAATATGATATTTTCTGGGCATTTCTAATAATATCAACCCTTATTCCTATCTTAGCTTTTTTGATTTCAGGAGTTTTCGCCCCGGTTCATGAAAGACCAGAGAAGCTTTCTAGTTATGAATCGGGTATAGAACCCATGGGAGACGCTCGGTTACAATTCCGAATCTGTTATTATATGTTTGCTCTTGTGTTTGTGGTTTTTGATGTTGAAACAGTCTTTCTTTATCCATGGGCAATGAGCTTCGATGTATTAGGTGTATCTGTATTTCTTGAAGCTCTCGTTTTCGTGATTATCCTAATTGTTGGTTCAGTTTATGCATGGCGAAAAGGAGCATTGGAATGGTCTTAACGAAATATTCCGAAAAAAACAAAAAGGAAGGAGAGGATTCTATTAAGACGGTTATGAATTTGATTGAGTTTTCGTTACTTGACCAAAAAAGCTCCAATTCAGTTATTTCAACCACATCAAATGATCTTTCAAATTGGTCAAGACTCTCGAGTTTATGGCCCCTTCTATATGGTACCAGTTGTTGTTTTATTGAATTTGCTTCATTAATAGGTTCACGATTTGACTTTGATCGTTATGGTTTGGTACCACGATCAAGTCCTAGGCAAGCAGACCTCATTTTAACAGCAGGCACCATAACAATGAAAATGGCTCCTTCTTTAGTGCGATTATATGAGCAAATGCCGGAACAAAAATACGTCATTGCTATGGGAGCTTGTACTATTACAGGAGGGATGTTCAGTACTGATTCTTATAGTACGGTTCGGGGAGTCGATAAGCTAATTCCTGTAGATGTTTATTTGCCGGGTTGCCCGCCCAAACCAGAGGCAGTTCTAGATGCTATAACAAAACTTCGTAAAAAGATATCTCGAGAAATAATGGAAGATAGAACTCGATCTCTAAAAAAAAATCGATGTTTTACTATCAATCACAAGTTGGATGTTCAAGGCAGTACTCATACTGGGAATTATACTCAAGGATTGCTTTATCAATTACAATTTACTTCAGAAATTGATTCTGAAACATTTTTTAGATCCAGAGGTTCATTATCTTCCTGCGAATTTACTAATTTGTAGGGTTATTTTGTACAGAATAAGAAAGAGCAAGTCAATTTTTCCAAATACTTATACAAATATGGGAGAGATCAAGACAGTGCAGCAGGATCATTTATCGGATTGGCTAGTCAAACATGATCTAGTTCATAGATCTTTAGGCTTCGATTATCGAGGAATAGAAACTTTACAAATAAAGGCTGAGGATTGGGACTCCATTGCTGTCATTTCATATGCATATGGTTACAATTATTTACGCTCTCAGTGCGCCTATGATGTAGCACCAGGTGGATTTTTAGCTAGTGTGTATCATCTTACAAGAATACAATATAGTATAAATAAACCAGAAGAGGTATGTATCAAAGTATTTGTGCCAAGGAATGATCCGCAAATCCCATCTGTTTTCTGGATTTGGAAAAGTGCTGATTTTCAAGAACGCGAATCTTATGACATGTTGGGAATCTCTTATGATAATCATCCACGTCTCAAACGTATCTTAATGCCTGAAAGTTGGATAGGCTGGCCCCTACGTAAGGACTATATTAGTCCAAATTTCTATGAAATACAAGATGCTCATTGAATGAAATGATAAGAAAGGAATGTCCACTTATATGACACGACTCCAGACTTCATTATTAAAATGAAGTCTTTACCTTTTGTTCTAGAGAAATTCGTATTATGAATAGGCTAAGCTCAAAGGATTTTGCTTCTTTAATTTGAAGAATATCATATTCATTTATTTTATATGAATCTAAAAAGAAAAATAATATAAATTAAAAGAGTGATGCACTCTGAATATTGTACCTTTTACATTATTGAAAAGTCACCTTCAAAAGTAAGGTAAGCAAGAAATCAATCAAATAAATAGAAAATAAAATTCAAAAATCAAAAGGTATCAATCGAATGGGATTTGTACTATACTTCCAACGTATTCTGTCTGTTCTCTTATCCTTGAACTCCTTTGGATTTGGAAGTTTTTAAGAAACTTTTGTTTTTCCATTTGAATATAGATATTTTGATCTATCTTTACTTATCAAATGGGTGTTTTTATTTGTTCATATACCTAAAAATATTCTCTTTTCGATTATTTTCGATTACTAATGAATCTATATCTATATCGATATATATATAGATATACCAATCCATCTCAAGAAATTTGTATTCAAATCTATCTTTTAGACTTGCCAGAAACCAGAATTGAACTGGTGACACGAGGATTTTCAGTCCTCTGCTCTACCAACTGAGCTATCCTGGCTATTTTTTGTACATCATCCTAGTGGAATAGTTGTATTTATATTCTTGTACCATTTCTATTTTTGTACCTATGTTAATTTCAAATAACAATTTATTGTAAAATTGGGATTGAGTGAATTAATGTTAGGATAATGATATGTATTGGTAATGATTTCATTATTTCATTATAGAGATTCCTTGTTTATATGGATTCTTTTATATAAGATACAATCCCAATATTTTTTTTTCAGATCCATTTGTCAAAGAGTTGAGTGAAAGAAAAAGATAGTTCATTTTTTTGGAACTATGAACCAAAATCAATACTTTAAGAAGTCAAATGGGCTTTCTTTTTATTGGGGATAGAGGGACTTGAACCCTCACGATTCCTAAAATCGACGGATTTTCTTCTTACTCTAAATTTCATTGTTGTCGATATTGACATGTAGAATGGACTCTCTCTTTATTCTCGCCCGATTCATCCGTTTTTCAGCTCTATTCGTTAGAATAGCTTCCGTTGAGTCTCTGCACCTATCTTTTTTGATTTGAGTTTTTCTATAAAAACCAATTTTCTCAAAATAAAGATTTGGCTCAGGATTGCCCATTTTGAATTCCAGGGTTCCTCTGAATTTGGAAGTTACTACTTAGCAAGTTTCCATACCAAGGCTCAATCCAATCAAGTCCGTAGCGTCTACCAATTTCGCCATATCCCCTTCCTCCTTTCTTTGAGACTAAGATTCTATTTTTAATTTCATCTATCTCTCTTCCATTTTTTCGTATGTTTTCCTTGAATTCATTCAATTAAGAATCAATATTTCCATCCCAAATTGGATAGATATATGGTGCTATTTTTTTTTTGACCATCCTCGATAAGTTCATTCCTATTTGAAAATAGGAAATAGATACAATATTTCAGTTCGAAATGATTCTATTATTACTATATTTACAATCTTATATGAATAGAGACATCCTACCTACATCTTCTCTTTACCTTTGTGTTAAAAATGTGATTTGAATTAGTATCAAATTCTACATTTATTCCTTTTTTTTGTTCTGTCTCTTTTTCTTTTTTCATTCCAAATGAAACCAAAAAAATGTCCTAATCAGATAATTAGATCTTTATCTTATTTTCTTCTTTTC